AGCAAGAAGATTGTTTACGAAGAAACAACAAGAAAAATTCATATTCTGATACATAAGAGTTATATAGGAAGCGAAATAGTCTTTTATTTGCTTTTTTCAAAAGAAAAATGGATTTCATTGAAGTAATAAAACTATTCCAATTCGAATAGTAGTTGAGAAAGAAGCGCAATAAATGCAAAGATGGAACATCTTGGATTCGATATTGAAGGAGTTGAAGCAAGATATCCAAATGGATAGGATAGGGTATTTCTATATGTGATAGATAATGTAAATGCAAAAATTTGTCTTCTAAAAAAGGAAATATTGAATGAATAGATCGTAAATTCTGAAACTTTGGTATTTCTTTTTCTTCTGGACAAGAAAGCTCTCGTAGCGAGAATGGGATTTCTACAACGATCGCAAACCCCTCAGCTAGAATCTGAGAATAAAACTCAGAATAAAAATAATTGTTGTAATCCAAAAACCGATCTTGGCTAGGATGATTAACCAAATTAATCCTAAAATTCTGCTGATACATTTGAATAATTAACCGTTTCACAAGTAGTGAACTAAATTTCCTGTTATTAGGCCCAACAATTTGGGCAAGTTCGGAACCATTTAATCCATAATCATGGGCAAACGCATAAATATACTCCTGAAAGAGTAGTGGGTAGACCCCATATTGTCTACGAAATTTAAGTTTTTCTAAATACCCTTCGAATTTTTCCATTTGTATTTCTACTTGAATCAGAGAGAATAAATATTTCTCGGTTTATCAAATGATAATACATAGTGCAATATGGTCAGAACAGGGTGTTGCATTTTTTAATACAAACTCTGGGAAGAAAGGGAGTCTAATCCACGGATCTTTTTCCGTTCCTTTTCTATCCAATTAGTTTATGTTTGTTCTAATTACAAAAGAGAACCAAACCAATCTTTTATTTTTGCGGGCCAATCGCTCTTTTGACTTTGGAATACAGTCTCTTTATCAATATACCGCTTCTTTTACACATTCAATCCATAACATCCTTTTCAATCCAAAATCAAGAATAATTAGGATTTCTAAAAAAAAAGGGAAAAATCAAAGATCTACTCATAGGAAAACCCAACCTTTCCCTGCATCAGGCACTAATCTATTTTTAACGTCTAATTAGAGCAGGGAATCCTTCCAATTAAGAAGTTAAGCTCGTTGCTTTTTATTTTACCAGAATTGGAGCCAGGCTCTATCCATTTATTCATTAGACCCAGAAAATCGGAATTTTCTTATTCCATTCCAAAAATCCAAAATAAGAAATTGATTTTATTACGACATGCTATTTTTTCCATTTATTACCCTTGAGGATCAGTCGCGGTCTTCTAGACTCTACCAAGAGTCTGGACGAACTTTTTGCTTCATCCAAATGTGTAAAAGATCATAGTCGCACTTAAAAGCCGAGTACTCTACCATTGAGTTAGCAACCCAGATAAAATAAAATAAAATAGGATCTTAGATACGATCAAAATCCAAAAATCAATGGAATTACACCGCACGCTCCTGTCAAAATATTAAACTAGCAAGACATTAAAAGAAAGATTTTATCGCCATTAAAAGCACTCAAATACCAAAATGAGCAGGTCCGGTTAAATTTCACTAAGGTTCAAAAAAGAGCGGCAGCAATCACGATGGTAAACTTATCATTTTTCACAAATTTTTGCTTTATTTAAAGAAATAAATCTTGTATGAGAGTACAAACAAGAGGGACAGCCCTATCATTTGAGCAAAGTGTAGGCAGAAAAACCTAATAGGGAGTGAGGATAAAGAGACTTATCCATCCACAAATTCTATTTGTAGAATAGACCTTTGTCAATGGCAATACAATGATAAGAAAAAAAATTAGATAGAAAAAGTAAATAAAATAAAGGCTTATGTTGGATTGGCACGACATAAATCCAGTCAAAAATAGGACTAAGAAAGAGGCAAATTATTTCTAAATAGTTAGACAACGAGGGGTACTAGTGAGCCTCTCCTAGTTTTTTATTCCTTTAGTTCTTCAATTAACTCAAAGTTCTTTCTTTTTCTTTAAAAAATTCTGCCTTCCTTAAAATATCATAAACCGTTCTTGTAGGTTGAGCACCCTTTTCAAGGAAATAGAGAATAGCTGGAACATTTAAACAAGTTTGATTCTTTATCGGATCATAAAAACCCACTTTTCTAAGATCTCTTCCTTCTCTTCGAGATCGAACATCAATTGCAACGATTCGATAGACAGCTTATTGGGATAGATGTAGATAAACAAAGCCCCCCCCCCTAGAAACGTATAGGAGGTTTTCTCCTCATACGGCTCGAGAAAATGATTCGAATTTCTGTCTATAATACAAGTAGATAGAAATTAGACTATGACTTGCATTAATTTCCCTACAGAAAAAACAAATTTCATTTATACTCATGACTCAAGTTGGCTAATTTTGACTGACAGACTTCAAAGAAAAAAAAATCCTTATTTTTTGAGTTGTCTCTAAACTCTTTTCTTTGCCTCATCTCGAACGAATTAACTTTTTTTCGTTATTATTGTTGAGACAATTGAAAATCGTGTTTACTTGTTCCGGAATCCTTTATCTTTGATTTGTGAAATCCTTGGGTTTAGACATTACTTCGGGAATTCTTATTCTTTTTTCTTTCAAAAGAGTAGCAACATACCCTTTTTTCTTATTTCCTTCAATAAAGCATTTCCCTCTTCTATAGAAATCGAATATGAGCGATTGATTCGGATAGACTTTTAATCGAAAGAGTTTTCCCATATCCATATCTTCAAAAATTGGACTTTCTTCTTATTTTAACCTTTTGATTTCTATATTAAGGGTAGAATAACAAAGTTGGCCTAATTTATTAGTTTTCACTAACCCTAGATTCTTTCCCTTGATAAAAAAAAATTAAGTCTTCTCGAGCTCCATCGTGTACTATTTACTTACAAACAACCCAGCGCAAATTCGGTTCGGGACGAATAGAACAGACTATGTCGAGCCAAGAGCATTTTCATTACTATGGAAAATGATGGATAGCAAAATCCACAATCGATCGTGTCCTTCAAGTCGCACGTTGCTTTCTACCACATCGTTTTAAACGAAGTTTTACCATAACATTCCTCTAATTTCATTGCAAAGTGTTATAGGGAATTGATCCAATATGGATGGAATCATGAATAGTCATTAGTTTAGTTTAGTTTTTGTCATTAGTTTAGTTTTTTGTATACTAATTCAAACTTGCTTTGCTATCTATGGAGAAATCTGAATAAAAGAAATAAGTATTTATGGGGGAAGACTCCGCAAAGATCCAATTTATTTAAACCCATATTCTATCATATGAATAAAATCTAGTTCGAAAAAAGCGAATAAACAAGTTTGCTTAAGACTTTTTTATTATGGAATTTCCATCCTCAACGGAGGCCTCGAGATGATCAATCCTGAAATGATAAGAGAAGAATCGACTCTTCTCCAACAACTAAACTGTCAACCTCCAAAAAAGTTTAATTAATTTAATTAATATTTTAATTTAATGTTTAATTAATTTAATTAATATATTAGATTAGCAATCTATTTTTCCGTAACAAAAACAAAAACCTATCCCCATCAACAAAAACCTATCCCCATCATAAATCTATCTCTATCATAAAGAAATGGGTCTCATTTTTTATACAATGTTCTACGTCAAGTTTAACATTTTTTAATGAAAAAAAAGATTTTGATTTGACTGGACTTGACACTTTATTATGTTTTCTGAGAAAGAAAATGAATGCATTAGGAATGCATCTAATCTAAGAATTTATAAGAGAAAATTTTTCTCTTTAATAAACTTTATGTGTCGTGCGGGATACAATACGATTTCATCTTTTGTTTTATCAGAAACAATCTGGGACGGAAGGATTCGAACCTCCGAGTAACGGGACCAAAACCCGCTGCCTTACCGCTTGGCCACGCCCCATTTCGGGTTTTATGCGACACTAATAAACAGTATTATTTTTATTTGTTATTCGTCAATCCCACTTCAATTACATAAAAATGAAGGGTATTCTCTTGCTAGGATTCTAGACATGCGGATAATATAGAATCCAAAAAATACATTGATCATTACATGGAATTCTATTAAGATATTATATGAAAGTCGAATTTCTTCCACTCGCATTTGAGAGTGCGAATACAAGGAGGTATTTTTTTTGTGTTTGGGAAAGTCCGAAGAAAAAAGGATTTTGAATCCTCCTTTTCCTTTTTCCCTTAGAAAAATAACTCAATAAAAATCCTATTATCTACTCTACAAGAACGAAATGCTTGTTATGCCTAATATACTTAGTTTAACCTGTATCTGTTTTAATTCTATTCTTTATCCGACTAGTTTTTTCTTCGCCAAATTGCCCGAAACTTATGCCATTTTCAACCCAATCGTGGATGTTATGCCTGTCATACCTCTACTCTTTTTTCTATTAGCCTTTGTTTGGCAAGCTGCTGTAAGTTTTCGATGAAATCTTTACTACTCTGTCTGCCAAATTGAATCCTGTATTCATTCCAAAAAATTTAGAAAAATAGATAAGAGCCGAGAAGTCTTATATTATGAACCTTGGATTCTAAAATTCAAATTCTTTTACATTGAATGTATAGCTGCAGCAAGAAATTAGGATCAGCCTTTCTACCCCCTGCACCTACATTGAGCAGGTACCTTTAGGTAACCACACAATACCTAACCTAATTTTTTATATTGATAAGAGTGCTTATTATAAATCAATTCTTGCAATTAAAAAAAATTGATCTTTGCATTTTTAGGTGTCAAAATAAACAAAACCCATCCTAGTGGATTTGTGTGGTAAGGAAAAACGGGTAATCTATTCCTTAAAAAAAAAATCTTGGAGATTATGTAATGCTTACTCTCAAACTTTTTGTTTATACAGTAGTGATATTCTTTGTTTCCCTCTTTATCTTTGGATTCTTATCTAATGACCCAGGACGTAATCCTGGGCGTGACGAGTAAAAATCCCAAATTTTTTCTTACAAATTGGATTTGTTTCGTACATTTATCTACGAGAAAATCCGGGGGTCAGAATTCCTTCCAATTCGAAAGTCCCAAATGATCAGAGGGGGCGGAAAGAGAGGGATTCGAACCCTCGGTACAAAAAATTGTACAACGGATTAGCAATCCGCCGCTTTAGTCCACTCAGCCATCTCTCCCCGTTCCAAATCGAAAGGTTTCCGTGATATAAAAGACAGAGGCAAGAAATAACGATTGCAAAAAATTATTCCTTTTTCTTTCAAAAGTCCATAAAAATTATATTGCCAATTCCATTTTAGTTATATTCTTTTTTCTTAATGTTAATAAAAAAAAGAAGAAAATTCTTCTTTTTTCTTTCTAAAATTGGATATTGGCTGAAAGACAATCAGATTTATTTTCTCTTCAGCGGGCATTTCCATATAGGACTTGTTATAATAAAACAAGCAGGTTATATAAAAAAACTATTTTTTTTTGATTATTTATCAACAAAGCAAAAAGGGGTCTTATCAAACCCACCATAAAATTGGAAAGAAAGATAAAGTAAGTAGACCTGACTCTTTGAATGATGCCTATTTCCGCTATTCTGATATATAAATTCGATGTAGATAAAATTGTATAAGCGGATTTTTTTGTATTTCCTTACCTTAGACTTAGACCGCGCACGGCAAGAATTTCTCGCTATTTACGATTTATTCTTGTTACTAGATGTTTTATAGGAATAAGAAGAAATGTTCTATAGGAATAAGAGGAAATCGCAACTCCTTTCCGCTACACATAAAAATTGATTTCGAAAATCAATTTTTCTTTTCAATATCTTTCCTTTTTTTCAGAATCCTATTTTTGTTCTTACACCCATGCAATAGAGAGTGAGTGGGAAAAGAGAAGTTACTTTTTTTTTCATTTTCCCTTAAAAGATAGGCTTTGAAAAAGGAATCGTGGAATAATGCTGAATTCCAATGTTTATTTCTATAGAGAAAAACTAATCGACTCAAATTCATGGATTTACCACGACCTCGGTTGTGACCCCATAGATAAAAATGCAAAATTTCTATCTTCGAGACCATTGAAAAAGGGCATTGAACGAGAAAAAAATCGTCCACAGATAATCAAACTATCGTATGCCTCGGAAGTGATATAAGGTGCTCGGAAATGGTTGAAGTAATTAAATAGGAGGATCACTATGACTATAGCCCTTGGTAGAGTTACTAAAGAAGAAAATGATTTATTTGATATTATGGACGACTGGTTACGAAGAGACCGTTTTGTTTTTGTAGGATGGTCCGGCCTATTGCTCTTTCCTTGTGCTTATTTCGCTTTAGGAGGTTGGTTTACAGGGACTACTTTTGTAACTTCTTGGTATACCCATGGATTGGCGAGTTCCTATTTGGAAGGTTGCAATTTCTTAACCGCAGCGGTTTCCACCCCTGCCAATAGTTTAGCACACTCTTTGTTGCTACTATGGGGCCCGGAAGCACAAGGGGATTTTACTCGTTGGTGTCAATTAGGCGGTCTGTGGACTTTTGTTGCTCTTCATGGGGCTTTTGCACTAATAGGTTTCATGTTACGTCAATTTGAACTTGCGCGGTCTGTTCAATTGCGGCCTTATAATGCAATTTCATTCTCTGGTCCAATCGCTGTTTTTGTTTCCGTATTCTTGATTTATCCATTGGGACAATCTGGTTGGTTCTTTGCGCCGAGTTTTGGCGTAGCAGCAATATTTCGATTCATTCTCTTCTTCCAAGGATTTCATAATTGGACGTTGAACCCATTTCATATGATGGGAGTTGCCGGAGTATTAGGAGCGGCTCTGCTATGCGCTATTCATGGGGCAACCGTGGAAAACACTCTATTCGAGGACGGTGATGGTGCAAATACCTTCCGCGCTTTTAACCCAACTCAAGCTGAAGAAACTTATTCAATGGTCACTGCTAACCGCTTTTGGTCCCAAATCTTTGGTGTTGCTTTTTCCAATAAACGTTGGTTACATTTCTTTATGCTATTTGTACCCGTCACCGGTTTATGGATGAGTGCTATTGGCGTAGTCGGCCTAGCTCTGAACCTACGTGCCTATGACTTTGTTTCCCAGGAAATCCGTGCAGCGGAAGATCCGGAATTTGAGACTTTCTACACCAAAAATATTCTTTTAAACGAGGGTATTCGTGCGTGGATGGCAGCTCAGGATCAGCCTCATGAAAATCTTATATTCCCTGAGGAGGTTCTACCACGTGGAAACGCTCTTTAATGGAACTTTCGTTTTAGCTGGTCGTGACCAAGAAACCACCGGTTTTGCTTGGTGGGCTGGGAATGCCAGACTTATCAATTTGTCGGGTAAACTACTTGGAGCTCACGTAGCCCATGCCGGATTAATCGTATTCTGGGCCGGAGCAATGAACCTATTTGAAGTGGCCCATTTCGTACCGGAAAAGCCCATGTATGAACAAGGGTTGATTTTACTTCCGCACTTAGCTACTCTAGGTTGGGGAGTAGGGCCAGGGGGAGAAGTTCTA